TTTCTTATATTAATGAAAGAGAATTTATTAATAAAATAATTAATCCTCCTAATACATTAAATACAACAATTAATATCAAGAATGTTCTATATCTAGCATTAGAATCAAGAAGACTAAATTTTTTTATATTTCCTAGAGTAACAGAAAAAAATAAACTTAAATAATAAAATAACCTTATTAAAGATCCTATAATAAGGAAAAAAAGAAATAATATATATGGTCCTGATACTCTAGTTGTAATTACTAATCATTTAGAAATAAATCCCAATATAGGAGGCAATCCTCCTAAGGATAACAACATAAGTATAACATTTAATTGGGCAAAACCTTGTGGACCTAAATTATCTAAGTTTTTTATAATCCCTAAGTCTCTTAGCCAGAGCCTAATGAACATACATAAAGAAATCAAAATATAGATCCTTAAATAAATCTTTATTAACCATTCACCGTGAACTAAAGCAAATAAAATTCAACCTAGATGTCCAATTGAAGAATAGGCCAACAATGCTCGTACTTGAGTTTGATTTATTCCACCTAGGCCTCCTATTAAGGCAGAGCCGGCACTTATACTACATAATATAATTACTAATCAATATGAATTTCTCAATTCCAATAAAGAAGTAATTAAAAAAATAGGAGCAAGTTTTTGTCAAGTTGCTAACAAAAGACAGGTTACCCAGGGTAATCCAGCCATAACGCTAGGAAGCCAAAAATGAAATGGAAACAAACCCAACTTAATACAAAGACCTCTTAACATTATAACAGATCCTAAAATTCTTGTAAAATAAAAATCATTTAAAGTTTCTCAAGTAAATGATATACTATAAACTAAAAGACTCCCAAAAATTAAAAAACTAGATCCAATTGCCTGAACAACAAAATACTTAACAGCTGATTCTCTTTCTATAGATCCTTTTTGATATACTAATAATGGAAGAAATCCGATCAAATTAATTTCTAATCCAGCTCAAATTCCTAATCAATGTAATGATGATACAGAAAATAAAGTGCCTACACCTATAACAACTATAAATATATAGCTAAAAGGAAGTCTTGAAAACATAAGAAAAAGGATAAAATCGAATTACCCAAAACAAAGTTAGCAGCCCTGTTTTACTCCAAGTTTTTTCTTCATTATTGTGCTCAATCTAATGATCCTTCATTTCATTCATGAAATAACCCAATAATCAAAATTAAAAGAAAAATGAATCCTCCAGCCATTAATTCTATTGAAAAGGTTCTAATCATTCTACATAAAACCGGCAATAAAAGAACAATTTCTACATCAAAAATCAAAAAAATAATCGCTAATAGAAAAAATCGAAGCGAGAATGGTAAACGAGCCGACTTAATAGGATCAAATCCGCATTCAAATGGAGATCTTTTTTCTCGATCTCTTAGAGCCCGTTTAGCTAACACTCAGCCAAGTCCTATTACAACACAGGACAATATAATTGCAATAACTCTTCTTCAAACTCTACTTAACATTTATTAGTACTAGAGATCAACAACATCCCATATTAATCAACATCAATGATTTCCGTTCATCCGGCGTAGTACTTATTAAAATTTATTTATTTTGCTTCTCTAAATGAGTAATATCTTACATTTTCCTAATTAACAGCTAGGCGCCGCTACTTTGGCTTTCATTTACTAGTACAAAAAGGGACTTCCACCCCCAAGTTACGGGCCGAAACCGAATGCAAATTTCTCGCTTTTTATACGAATTAAATGACCTAGAAGTTAAATAACTTATTTTCTGAATGCAAATCAGATCTTTTAGATTAAAGTACCAAGTCTTCCTTTATACTAACCTATAATTATCCTTAGAGGCATATAACTTATTTGCCGTCTTTAGATTAAAAATCTAATACTTATCAACTCAGTCATCTAAGGAATTTATACAATTTAAATTAACAACCTCATCAATAAATGGATAGGTATAAAAATAATCAAACAACATCTACAAAATGTCAATATCATGCAGCAGCTTCAAAACCAAAATGATGTCCAGTAGAAAAATGCTGAAGTCAGACTCGTGTCAAACATACTAATAGAAAAGTTCTACCAATCAATACATGCAATCCATGAAATCCTGTAGCAACAAAAAATCTAGATCCATAGGCTCCATCAGCAATTGTAAATGATGCCTCATAATATTCTCCTACTTGCAAAAAAGTAAAGTAAACCCCGAGTGCTACTGTAGCAACAAGACCCTGAAGACCTCCTGGGTTATCTCCTTCTATTAAACTATGATGAGCTCAAGTCACAGTAACTCCGGAAGCCAATAACACACCTGTATTTAGCAATGGCACCTCAAAAGGATTTAAAGGCACAATTCCAGCAGGAGGTCAACAAGAACCAAGTTCAGGACTTGGTGCTAGACTTCTATGAAAATAAGCTCAAAAGAAAGCAAAGAAAAAACAAACTTCAGAAACAATGAATAAGATTATTCCCCAACGAAGTCCCTTAGACACTTGAATTGTATGAAAACCCTGAAAAGTAGCCTCTCGAATTACATCTCGTCATCATTGAACTATCGTCATTGCAATCAATACTAGGCCAAGAACAAATGTAATATACCTATAACCATGAAATCATCCAGATAAGCCAGAAGTTAAAAAAAGAGCTCCTATAGATCCAGTTAAGGGTCAAGGGCTAAATTCAACTAAATGAAATGGATTCCGTCCCATAGTAAAAATAAAATATGCTTCAGGGTGAGCCAGCGCATCTAAAAAAGCGCTGGCTCACCCTGAAGCATGCTTGCTACCTTAGCATCTTCAGTGCTATGCTCTATAAATTTAAGCTATCGGGGTTTAGAGTGTATATAGAAATATAAAGAATATTAAAGATGCACATAGTATTAAGGTAATAAAGAAATTGAATGATTTAATTTGAATTTTTTGATTTTCTTGTGAAAGAGTTCTAGTTGCTATGTTGATTCCTTGGCCTCCTAAGATTTCTATTCAACCCAAATCAATAGATTTTATTAAATTGGTACCGAGTATCATTGACAACTTAGTTAAAGGTTGGGCAGAGATCGGAGCTAGAAATCACATAGTTGAAAAGAAGAATTTTGTTTTGTTTATCTTTTTAGCAGAAAAGTCTAGGTCTCAAATTATTGCAGAGATAAATAAGCCTAATATAATAACGCTGATTGTTAAGAATTTAAGAATTGAAGGTATAACGAAAGGTATTGGGCTAAAAGTGGTGAAAACATTTTGTATAAAAAATCCTGCTACAATTGCAGCTAATGCTAAAGTGGTTGTAGCTCAATTAATGTAAGGATCAGCCTCTTGCTTAGAATGAAAAGGAGAATTTTTTATATAACCTCATAGTGAACAGAAAGATAATCGAAATGAATATGCAGCGGTTATGCCTGTGGCTAAAAAGATAAGTATAATTATCAGAAATCTAGTTGGGTTAGTTAATGATAACTCTAAAATAAGGTCTTTTGAATAAAATCCGCTAAGAAAGGGGGCCCCGCATAAAGAAAGATTTGCGATATTTATACAGGTTACTGTTAATGGTGCTTGCTGAGAAATTAAACCTATATGACGGATATCTTGGGTGTTTGAGCTATTGTGGATAATGGTTCCAGCGCAAAGGAAAAGTAAGGCCTTAAATAAAGCATGAGTATAAAGGTGAAACAAAGCTAGGTAAGGTATTCCTATTCCTAGACTTATTATTATAACTCCTAGTTGTCTTAGTGTGGATAGAGCAATAACTTTTTTTAAATCGTTTTCGTAGTTGGCGCCAATTCCGGCTATTAATAGAGTTAATACCGAGATAAAAAGCAATCTAGGTTTAAATATAGGAATAGTATCTAAAAAAGGAAAAAATCGTACAAGTAGGAATACCCCTGCTGTAACTAATGTGGAGGAATGTACTAATGCAGACACTGGCGTAGGGGCGGCCATTGCGGCTGGAAGTCATCTAGAAAATGGAATTTGAGCTCTTTTTGTTATGGCTGCAATTGTTAAAGTTAGGATTACTCAGGCAGCGAGATGAAAATCTCATATTAAGATAATGGCTCAATGTCCTTGAAGTACTAATAAACCGATGGAAATTAAAATTATTACATCTCCAATTCGATTGGCTAATACGGTAATTATACCAGCACCTAATGATTTTATATTTTGATAATAAATAACTAAGGCAAATGATACAATACCTAAACCATCTCATCCTAAAAGTAATGCCGGTAAGCTTGGAATAAATACTAATAAATTTATAGATAAAACGAATAGTATTACTAATCAAGTAAATCGTTTTAAAAATGGGTCATGAGATATATAGCTTGAAGAAAAGAGTATTACACAACCTGAAATGAGACAAACAACATTACTAAATCTTAGACTTACTCTATCAATAATAAAAATAAAAGTAACAATACAAGAGCTTACTTGGAAAATTGTTCATTCAAATATAAAAGAATCCTGTTTTAATAGAAAGATTATTGTTAAAGGGAAGATAATGGCTCTGTAAAATAATAGAAATAGAGATCTAATAGATGAAGATTTTAGTCCTGTAAACATGATCAAGTAAAAATTCTTTTTATTTTCAATTCCACAAATTGATGTTTTAAATAAACTAACTTGATGTTGATAATCTTAATTAAACTCATAAAAAAATTAGATCTCTTTTAATAATGAGAATATTTCCAGGGATTCAATGTAAGAAAAATATAGTGAATCCGGGTATTTTGAAATTGTTAAATGGTTTAATAAATTTTGGACTACCTCCATGTTGAATAGAAGTGAATAAATATATACTATATAAGGCAGCTAAAAATCTTATTAGACCTAAAGAGATTAGAAAATAGCTAGATCTAAAAATTGTTGAAGGAAAAATTATAATTTCTCCTAATAGATTAATGCTAGGCGGAGCGGCCATGTTTATAATACAGAATATAAATCATCAAAGAGCTAAGGATGGGAGTAATATCAGCATTCCTTTGCTTAAGAAAAGACTTCGTGTATGTGTTTTTTCATAGGTATAGTTGGCTAAAGCAAAAAGAGCTGAAGAGCAAAATCCATGTGAAATTATTAAAACTAAGGCTCCTGCTCATCCTCAAGATGTATTTGAGAAAGCTCCGGCTAATATAAGTGATATATGTCCGATGGATGAATAGGCAATGAGAGATTTTAAATCGATTTGACGGAAGCAAATAATTCTGGTTAGGACTCCACCTCAAAGAGCTAGAGAAAAAATAATAATAGAAGTATTACATATATAAAAGTTGAAATATTGATGGAAGCGTAAAATTCCATATCCTCCAAGTTTTAGTAAAATGGCAGCTAGAACTATAGATCCGGCGACTGGAGCCTCAACATGAGCTTTTGGTAGTCAGAGATGAACAGTAAATATGGGGAGTTTTACTAGGAAAGCTGTAAAAATAATAATTGTTATAAAATTTCAAGTTCATAGAGATTCTCTAGTAAGAACTTGAGTTCGTAAGCTAGATATTATTAACATTTCTCCAGAGTTTAATTCTTGACTAGCTCAAAGAATAAGAAAGAGTAGAGGTAATGAAGCTGCTACTGTATAAATCATTATATACATTCCGGCTTGTAGTCGTTCAGGTTGATAACCCCAGCCTAAAATCAATATGAGAGTTGGGATTAATGATGCCTCAAATAAGAAGTAGAAGAGTAGACTGTTAGATACCGTAAAAGTAGTTACAAGAATTAAATTTAAAAATAAAAGAAAAACACAAAATAATGCTTGTCTGTTATTTGTAATGTTTACTCTGTTTTGTCTTGCTAATATTATTATTAAAGAAATTCATAAAGTTAAACATACAAGAATAGATGATATAGAATCCTGCATTAGAATATTATTAATTGATTCATAGGTTCAAAATGGAGTAAAAATGTGAATAATGGAAAGCATTCTTCCTAGTGCTAAAGATCATATTTTTTGATACCAAGATCAGATTCTTTGAGGGATAAGTAGGATAGCTAAGGAATAAAGAACTAAACTTAACATTTTTGTAGTGAAAATCTAGATACGTAATCATTTCCTTGAGCTCGAATAATAGCAACTAGAATGGCTAGACCAAGTCTTGCTTCACACGCACCTAAAGTGATAAGGATTAAAGAAGTTTGTCCACTATATGTAATATTGTTAGATAGAGCAAATGTTATAATAAATAAATTTATAGTTGCTGCTTCTAATCTTAAAAGAACTCTTAAGAAGTGTTTATATTGAAGTGATAAAGCTAGTAAAGCTATAAAAAATCCTAATATACTAAGTAAGGTTAAATAAAATGCTCTCATAAGGTTAAATAAAATGCTCTCATTTCTTATATTGCAATAATAGCTTAAACATAGAGCATTGGTCTTGTAAGCCAAAAGTGAATATACATATTTCTTATTGCTGATAAGTTATCAAGTGAATTGAACACTTAAAATTTGTTTTCAAGACAAATCGTCCCCAGGAAATAACTTCGTATTAAAAATCTAAAATTTTATCTCATATAATTCGAATAAGAGGGTCCAAACCAAAATATGTAAAATATAAGACAGTAAATACTTGACCAATCTGTTCATAAGGTGCCTCCACTGGGCAAGCTCCAATTCATGTTAAGATAAGAAAGATTCCGATGAAAAATCAGAACAAAATTTGATTTAAAGGGTAGTATGCTATAGGTCGAAATTTTGCTGTGTGACTAATAGGTAAAATAAATAAAATAGTAACTGATATTACTAGAGCAATAACTCCTCCAAGTTTATTTGGAATTGATCGTAGAATTGCATACGCGAATAAAAAATATCATTCTGGTTGAATATGTACTGGAGTCACTAAGGGATTTGCAGGAATAAAGTTTTCAGGGTCTGTTAATAGTTGGGGTGAAAATAATACTAGAAGAGTTAAGAAGGCAATTACTAAAACAAATCCGACTAAATCTTTAAAAGTATAGTATGTATGGAATGGTACTTTGTCTCCATCACTATTTAATCCTAAGGGGTTGTTTGACCCAGTTTCATGTAAGAACAATAAGTGTAATACTCTTAGTCCCATAATGGCAAAAGGAAGTAAAAAATGTAATGCAAAAAACCGAGTTAAGGTTGCGTTATCTACAGCGAATCCTCCTCATACTCATTCTACTAATATTTTTCCAACGTATGGAACTGCAGATAAAAGATTAGTAATTACAGTAGCTCCTCAAAATGATATTTGACCTCATGGTAAAACATAGCCTAAGAATGCTGTAGCCATAGTTATAAATAATAAGATAACTCCAATATTTCAGGTATGTTGATTGACATATGATCCATAATATATACCTCGTCCAATATGAAAATAAATACAAATAAAGAACCAAGAACCACCATTAGCGTGAAGAGCCCGCAGCAATCAACCGTAACTTACATCTCGACTAATATGTATTACTGAACTAAATGCTAAATCTACATGAGCTGTATAATGTATTGCAAGAAATAATCCAGTTAGAACCTGAATTCCTAAACAGAGTCCAAGTAATGAACCAAAATTTCATCAAATTGAAAGGTTTGACGGTGCTGGTAGATCAACTAATGCTCCGTTTATAACCTTTAAAACTGGGTGTACTTTTCGAATAGGACTTCGCATTATTAAAATATAATTATTCCTTAAATGGGCGAAGAGATGCATGTTGGTAATAACAAATTTTTACTACTACTACGAGGTTTACTAATAAAATAATTGCTAAGCCGATAAGAATTGAAATTATCTGAGGGCATACTATTTCAGTTCCGTATATTTTCAGAAACTTAAATCTTCTATATGATCTCAAATAACCTAGAGAAGGAAAGTCGATTAGAGGATATATCAATATAATACTCCCTAATAATAAAAAGATTAAACCAAAAAAAATTAATGGAGTTCCTCTTCCAAAAAGAACGTTTGGAGAAAGAGCTGCTACATAGGCAAATATTACTAATAATCCACCCACATAAATTAAAAATAGAATATATCCATATCAGGATGAAAGCAATATAGCCCTTACAGAACATATTATTAGTGTTGAGAACATAATAACTAATCCTAATCTTAATGGTTGTGCTATTAAAGGTAATAATAATATACTTGCAGCTGCTATAGTAAATATAATTAAGGCACTCATTTCGAAGAGTAGGATTATTACCTAATCTTTAGCTTCCAATGCTAATATTTTCTTAAACTACAGCTTCGTTAGTAGTAAATGTGATAGGCAAGGCAAGTAATTATTAATAAAAATGATAAGGCGGCTGGTAAAAATCCTTTTCACGTTAGAGCCATAAGTAGGTCATATCGAAATCGTGGATATCTTCCACGCACTCAAATAAATAAGAAAGCAAAAAATAGTACTTTTAATATAAATCTTAAATCTCTTTCGAATAAAAATATTGATCTACCGCCAAAGAAAAGTAAAGCGGAAAACAATCTCATCACTAAGATGTTAGCATATTCGGCTAAGAAAATTAAGGCAAACCCGGCTGCTCCATATTCAATATTAAATCCAGATACTAACTCAGATTCTCCTTCTGCAAAGTCAAAAGGAGCTCGATTAGTTTCAGCAACACAGGTTACAAATCATATTAAGGAAATGGGTAACATAATTAAAGCAAGTCAAATAAATTCTTGAGATTCTTTAATTTCTACAAATCTAAAGGTTCCGACTAAAAAAAGGGGAAATAAAAGAATTAAGGCTATACTCACTTCATATGAAATTGTTTGAGCAATGGCCCGTAATCTTCCTAGTAAAGCGTATTTAGAATTTGATGATCATCCGGCGAGTAGGGTTCCATAGACATTTAATCCAGAGACACACAAAAAAAACAGAATTCCTCATTTAAAATATCCAGCTGAATAAAGACTTGGATATAGCTGCCAAAGTAATAGAGCTAAAATAAATCTAAAAATTGGTGCAATGAAATATGGTGAATAATTCGCTATAGTTGGTTTTGCAATTTCTTTTGTTAAAAGCTTTGCTGCATCTGCAATTGGCTGAGGTAATCCCGCTAAACCTACTTTATTAGGTCCTTTTCGAATTTGGATATATCTTAATCCTTTTCGTTCTAAAAGAGTAAAAAAAGCGACTGCTAATAGAATACAGATATATGTAAATAAGCAAGATAATAAAGAAAGATACATATATAAAGAAAAGAAATTTCATCTTTATATTTAGGGCTTAAACCTAATGCACTTCGTCTGCCATCTTTATTTGTCAAATAAAGGAATTTCACCTATGTCTATTGATCCTAAGTCAATCGCATTACCTTTGCTAATTTGGCATAAATAATTTTAATAATTAAATTTATTTTTGTATTATATTTTATCAAAAACTATATCTTTAATATAATAAATTGGTCCTTTCGTACTAAATTTATCTTGATAATAAAAGATAGAAACTGACCTGGCTCACGCCGGTCTGAACTCAGATCACGTAGAATTTTAATGGTCGAACAGACCAACCCTTAAAGACTTCTGCATCTTTAGGATATTCTGGTCCAACATCGAGGTCACAAACCTTTTTTTCGATATGGGCTCTCAAAAAAGATAATGCTGTTATCCCTACGGTAACTAATTCCTTTGATCAAAATTTATTGGATCCTTACTTGTTTAGTAATTAAAAACTTAAAAGAAGCTTTTAATGTTCCTTCGTCGCCCCAACTAAAATTTATGGTGAATGTTATTTTAATAATTATATATGTTAACTCACTAATTTATTTCAAGCTCGATAGGGTCTTCTTGTCTTTTAATTTTATATAGGCTTCTTCACCTAAAAATAAAATTCTATATAATTATACGGAGACAGCTTCATTCTTGTCAAACCATTCATACTAGCCCTCAATTATAGGGCAAATGATTATGCTACCTTTGCACGGTCAGAGTACCGCGGCCGTTTAAATTTTTTCACTGGGCAGGTCCGACTCCTCATATTTTAAGACCAAGGAGCCATGTTTTTGATAAACAGGCAGAATGATTTATTTGCCAAGTTCCTTCATATAATTTTATTGATATATTTAAAATCTAGTTTACTATATTTATTTAATAGCTTTTTATAATATACTTTAATACTCATCTTAGCATTGATATAATTCATTGAAAATTGATGAATTTTCTTCCATAATAATAAAGCAGATAAATTCTATTCCTAAGAATTATATAAAATTATAACAAAATCTTAGTATTATAGCTATTTTCAAGCTTAAATCTAATAAAGAATTACGTGCTTCATTAAGTAAATTAATTATTGAGCTTATCCTCAATAATTTGCCATAATTAAATTTTATTTGGAAATATTTTTCGTAAAAATTTAATTAGTAACACTTATATGTTTTTTTTAAAAGAACTAGCTATCATCTAATTCGTATAAAATTTCATTTCTATTCTTAATTTTCAAAAAGTTTTTGCCACAACTAGTTTGTATAGTACTAAAATAAGAACTAAGAATAGCTCATTAGATTTCGAGAAATTATAATTAGAATTTAAATCTAGCTAAGCCATGATGCAAAAGGTACAAATCTTAGGTTTTTCTATTATATAATTTAAAATTTTCCTTCTCAGTACTTATATTGATGTTTTATTAATAAATTTTAATCACCTTTACTTAATTTAAAAATGCTTTAATAGATATAAAGAATTAATTTTATTTAGTAACTCAAGTATGTTTTATTTAAAGATAACTAAATATGAAGTATCTTTTCAGTGTAAATGAAATATATTTTATTATACTATATCTTTATATTTTCATCCAGGAACAATTTCCATTACCCCTACTATGTTACGACTTATCTCGTTTTTCAACGAGAGCGACGGGCGATGTGTGCATGCTTCAGAGCCTAATTCAAACTATCTGTATAAATATCTTTACTTCCAAGTCCTCCTTCATTAAAGTATATATTTCATTACTTTGTTCGTAATTATAAATGTTAATTGTAACCCATCCTCACCTTCATATAGGCTGCACCTTGATCTGACGTTTAAATTTATTATAATTTTGTTGCCAACTTCTAGTTTTTTAAAAGTTACCTGACGACGACGGTATACAAACTGTTTTGCAAAAGAAGGTTAGGTATAGCGTGGATTGTCGATTATGAGACAGGTTCCCCTGAAAGGTCTAAAACACCGCCAAGCCCTTTGAGTTTTAAACTTTTTGAACGATTCATAGTACTCCGGTAGATTTTATCGATTTACAGCCAAGAATAATGGGGTATCTAATCCCAGTTTCCCTCAAGGCTATCGCAGAGTCAATGTATTATAACTTACATTGGATTATTTATTTGTATGTAAATTTTACCTTTAAACAAAAAATTAATAAGTTAATGCATATTGTTATTTAACTGCCTTTTTACCTTGATATGTATAACTTGATCTCTTGGTATAACCGCGGATGCTGGCACCAAGTTAACCAGATCTAATAACTAAATTAATACAAGTTCTCACTTTTATTTTAACCTTAAACACTGGTGTTAGCGGGACTTCTCGAGACATCATATAGTAATAATATCATAAAAAAAAGTTATTTTATATTTTATATAGATGTCTAACTTCTTTTTACCTCGCCTCTTTCAATAAAAACCATGTGTATTTTTTAGTCTTTATTATACTATTAAGTCAGAGCCAAGCTTAAAATTGAGGTTTTAGGAAATCGATTACTTTTATGTTTTACCAATCCCATGAATCCGATTTAATTAATATTTAATTCTAAGGTTTCTAGGGTGTAACATTTAAGCACATTAGATTTTCATTCTAAAGGTATAAATTTATTTTATTAGAAATAATCTTTTGAGTATGAACATAGTACAGTTGCCTTCCAAGCAAAAGGATTAATAAATTTTAAAAGAGATATTACAAAGCGGTGTAAGGGCACGAAGAATTTTGATTTCTTAAGAGAGGGTCAGACCCTCCTGGTAAGGTTTTAAGTTAAACAAACTATAAGCCTTCAAAGCTTAAAATAAAAAAAGATTTTTAAACCTTGCCCGCCATAGTTTAATTAAAACATTGACCTGCAAAATCGAAAATGGAATAATATTCCTGGTGTGTAATATTAATTGTATATACTAAAGAGTTGTTTGGTGGCTGAGATTTTAAGCGATAGACTGTAGATCTATTTACGGAATTAAATTTTCCCAACAAATTTTTTAAAGATTAAATGTAAAATAAGCTAAGTGTAAGCTGTTGGGTTCATACCCCAAAAATGAATAATTAAATTCTTTTACAATCATAGCTTAATTTTTTATAAAAGTAATATGTATCTCTAGTTTAATGAGGGTGTTCATCTGAATACAAAGTGATTAATAAACAAAAAATATAAGCTTGGATTAAGCTAATGCCAAATTCAAAAATTGTGTAAAGTACTTGAATTGAAAATAATATGATTTTAGAAAAAATAGAGGAAATAAAAAAGCTAGTTGTTAAATAATTTCCAATTAGAGTTAGTACAATATGTCCGGCACTTATATTAGCAGTTAGCCGTACAGAAAGAGTAATTGGTCGTACTATAATTCTTACAGTTTCAATAATTACTAAAAAAGGGTTAAGAGGAGCTGGAGCTCCTATTGGTAGAAGGCCCGCAACTACTGAGCTAGGATTAAAGAAAATTGCGGAAATAATTAATGATAATCAAAGAGGTAACCCTAAAGACAACGATACGGCGAGGTGTCTTGTAGGACTAAATACATAAGGGATAAGGCCTCTTAAGTTTATAAAAATTAGAAATAAAAATAAACCAGTAATTACGTTAATAAAACCTCCTATATTTAAACCGAAAGAACGAAAAATTTGAGAAGACACTGTGTCTTTAAAAGTTATGATTAAGCTTACTCAACGTGGAGATATAATTCAATAGGTTGACCTAAAAATAATAATTCTTCTTAATGAAAAAATTCACATTAAAATATATAAGGATATAAAAACTTGGTTATTATCGTCGAAAGAAGAAAAAATGTCTACAAGCATTCTTGTTATCAGTTTCATTTATTTTCTTTTACACTAACAGAAGTTATAGTGCTTCTTTGAAAGAAAACTTTGCTAGATCATCAAATTAAGATAGATAGACTTAAGACGGCAACTCAGAATAAAATAAATAAAAAGATTCAATTTAGAGGGGATAATTGAGGCATATAAAAAGTACTAAATTTAATTAGTAACATAAGGCTGACAACCTAATATTATTATTTAACTAACTCTTTATTCTGAAACATTAACAACTCATTCCATAAAATTTTCTAATGGAATAGCTTCTAAAACAATAGGTATAAATGAATGATTGGCTCCACAAATTTCAGAACATTGTCCATAAAATACGCCTGGATATTTGATATAAAAACTTAATTGATTTAATCGCCCTGGAACTGCATCTGCTTTTACACCTAAAGAAGGAACGGTTCAAGAATGAATTACGTCCGCTGATGTTACAAGAACTCGAATATCAGTTTGGGTTGGTAAAACAACACGATGATCAACCTCAAGTAATCGAAAATCTCCTGGTTCTAAGTCGTTTGTAGGAATCATGTATGAATCAAACTCAATATCCAAAAAATCTGAGTATTCATATCTTCAATATCATTGATGACCAATTCTCTTTACAGTTAACCTGCAATCTCCAACTTCATCTAGGAGATATAATAATCGTAATGAGGGAAGTGCTAAGAATACTAAAATAAAAGCTGGAACAATAGTTCAAATAGTTTCAATTTCTTGTCCTTCAACTAAAGAACGACATGTATATTTATTTAGTATAAGAGAAAGGGCAGCATAGCCTACTAATCTGATAATTATTACTAAAATTATTATAGCATGATCATGAAAAAAAATTAATTCTTCTATTAACGGTGAAGCTGCATCTTGAAATCCTAATTGTCCTCATAGACTCATATCATATAATATATATTATTTTTAACTTGCGACTAATGCCCCTGTTTCTGGAGCATTATGAAAATCTGCAGGTAAAATATTATCTCATTCTAAAGCTGTTCTTAGATGGGTTCTTCAAACTACTCTACGCTGTGATACTAAAGCTTCTCATACAATTACCATAAAATATAGAACAGCAACAAATGAAATTATTGATCCAATAGAGGAAACTACATTTCATTTAGTGTAACAATCGGGGTAATCTGAATAACGACGAGGTATACCACTTAAACCTAAGAAATGTTGAGGAAAAAATGTAACATTTACACCAATAAACATAATATAAAAATGTGCTTTAGTTCATCGACTATGAAGGGTAATTCCTCTTAATAATGGAAATCAATAATTAAATGCACCAAATAATGCAAATACAGCTCCCATTGATAGTACGTAATGAAAATGTGCTACTACATAATAAGTATCGTGTAATATAATATCTAAAGATGAATTAGATAATACAATTCCAGTTAAACCTCCCACAGTAAATAAGAAAATAAATCCTAAAGCTCAAAGTATAGGAGTTTCATACTTAACTTTAGCTCCATGAATAGTAGCTAATCAACTAAATACTTTAATACCAGTTGGGACAGCAATAATTATTGTTGCTGCTGTAAAATAAGCTCGAGTATCTACATCTATACCAACAGTAAATATATGATGAGCTCAAACAATAAATCCTAAAACACCAATGGCTAGTATAGCATAAATTATTCCTAATGTACCAAAAGTTTCTTTTTTAACTGAATAATGACTAACAATATGAGAAATCATTCCAAAGCCTGGGAGAATTAAAATATAGACCTCAGGATGTCCAAAAAATCAAAAGAGATGTTGATACAAAATAGGGTCTCCACCTCCTGCTGGATCAAAAAAGGCAGTATTAAAATTTCGATCCGTTAATAATATAGTAATAGCACCAGCTAAAACTGGTAGAGAAAGTAATAAGAGTACAGCTGTAATTTTAACTGATCATACAAATAAAGGAAGACGTTCAAATTGTATTCCTCGCCATCGCATATTGATAATGGTTGTAATAAAATTAACTGCACCAAGAATAGATGATGCACCAGCAAGATGTAACGAGAAAATAGCCAAATCAACCGAACCTCCAGCATGGGCTAAGTTTCCTGCCAATGGAGGATATACTGTTCATCCGGTACCGACACCACTCTCTACGGCTGCCGAAGAAAGTAATAAAAGTAATGCTGGTGGCAGTAATCAGAATCTTATGTTATTTAATCGAGGAAATGCTATATCTGGAGCACCTAATATAAGTGGTACTAATCAATTTCCAAATCCTCCAATTATCATTGGTATTACTAAGAAAAAAATTATTACAAAAGCATGAGCAGTTACAATCACATTATATAATTGATCGTCACCTAATAAAGCTCCAGGTTGACCTAATTCAGCTCGAATTAATAGTCTTAGAGCAGTTCCTACTAGCCCCGCTCATATTCCAAATAAAATATATAAAGTTCCAATATCTTTGTGATTTGTAGAAAATAATCAACGCAT